GCCCATGGATAAAGAAAGACCGTTTCAACGTCAAAAACAACAAAAACTAGAGCAAACATGTAATAGCGGATTCGGAATTGTAACCAAGCGTCTCCCATGGGTTCTATACCTGATTCATAACTAGAGAGCTTCTCTGGTCCTTCACTAATTGGGGCTAAAATTCCGGAAATTACAAATGCCAAAATAGGAATAGCACCCGATATTATTAGAAATGCCCAGAAAATATCATATTCGTGAAGCAGAAACATAAATGGACTCCTATTAATATAGGTTGAATTATTCGATTTGAATTTCAATTGTAAATTCATCCAGAACTTCTTAAAGGAAAAGGGAATTTTATTTGATCAAATAAAACTACATAGTTTAGAGTTTGTTTGCGTTTAGAGTTTGTTTACCATGGTGCATGCCTTATTTTCATACAATGGAACCCCACTTACCATTTTTTTTTTATTCCATTTAGATATGGTATCGATATAGGATGTTCCCACCCAAAGAAAACTCTCTTACTTTATCCTTTATCTCGGTTTCTCTTTTTAAAAAGTAATTCAATTAAATACAAAAAAATAGTATAATTAGAATACTAATAAATAAGACTAATTATAGCGTAAGAAATCGTATTAGTATAACTATATTTTTCTAGTTCATTTTATATTATAAAAATATAAATATAAAATGCATTAATTTAATTCTTAATCCATTTCCACTTTTTTTTCAATCAAAACAAAAAAAAAGTGGAATGTGTTAGGGCTATACGGACTCGAACCGTAGACCTTCTCGGTAAAACAGATCAAACTAATTATTATCGAAATGATGCGAACGGTTTCAAAGACCCAACATGCATTTTCTTGCATTGGGCTCTTTCATCAACTGATTAATATAAAGATCAGTTAGTCCACCATATTTTTTCTTTTTTACAGGAAGATAATAAGATGGCTCCATGTGTTCTGTGATTCATGATTTGTATTCTGATCTAGGAACAATACCAAAGTGTTTCAAAGAGGGGTTACCTTGACTTAGGTCTGCCTCTGGCCTAGATTAACCTAAGTTAAATGGAATCTCTATCGCTCCGCTACAAGAGTCAAATATGAGACTTCATACACCTTAAAGTTCATAGGATAAAAAGAGGTTCTTTTGAGTCCCTTATACTCATTATGCCTAGCATTGAATGGGCTGGTATTTACCTTATCAATTAGCAAATCAATGGCAGGTTCTATTTCATTTGGCACCTGAATTCGCACTCGAATCGGACCAAATCAAATATTTGTCAGGCTATTGTTCTCTTGTTCCTTCGAATCTATGGAGTAAGACATCGATTTCTCAATAAGATCAATTATGTTCATTGCATAATGGGCCCCTTTGAAAAGCATTGGCGCACGTGTAAACGAGGTGCTCTACCTAACTGAGCTATAGCCCTTGTCATAGACATCTTAACATATAGAGAATTTCTTGTCAAGATCGGATCCCACATGAGAGTTCTTTAATCCGCTTACTGTTAATGGATTGGTATTGCGTAGAAAAAATATTCCACCTATAATCCCCGAGGCGATGGGTCCTTTTTTGTGATGATGAATAACCTACTTAACTCAGTGGTTAGAGTATTGCTTTCATACGGCGGAAGTCATTGGTTCAAATCCAATAGTAGGTAGAACTTATTAGATACCATCAACTCTGGTATCTAATAAGTTTTTCTAGCCATCTTCTTTTTTTTGTTGTATCATCTAGAATTGATTGTATTCAATTGGCAGAATCAAAATATGGTATATAATAAAGAACCTCTAAAGAACTTCTTTATTCTTATTTTTATGTGTGTTTTTTTTACTAGTAGGAAATAACATTAACAGCCTCTACTCGTGTCCGAGCTCGTCTGAGAGCTAGATTCGCCTCAATTGCTTGTCTCTTTCCCTGAGCTCCACTCAAGTTAGCTTCAGCTATTTCAAGAGCTTGTTGAGCCTCTTGCGGATCAATGTCAGTACTCATCTCCGCATCATTACCTAAAATGGTGATCTCATTATTACTTATTCTAGCGAAACCACCCATCAAGGCTACCGTTAACCATTGGTCGTTGAGACGTATTCTCAAAAGACCTATATCTACCGCTGTGGCAATAGGGGCGTGGTTTGGTAATACGCCAATTTGTCCACTATTAGTAGATAAAATGATTTCTTTCACTTCTGAATCCAAAATAATTCGATTAGGGGTCAGTACACAAAGATTTAAGGTCATTTCTTCAATTTGCTCTCCCCTTCTAAGTTCATAGCTTTCGCGGTAGCTTCGTCGATGTTACCTACCAAATAAAAGGCCTGCTCGGGAAGACTGTCTAATTCCCCAGAAAGGATCAATCGAAACCCCCTAATTGTTTCGGCGAGACCAACATATTTCCCTGGAGAACCAGTAAAGACTTCTGCCACAAAGAAGGGTTGTGATAAGAAGCGTTCAATTTTTCGTGCTCTTGCTACAGTTAAACGATCTTCTTCGGATAATTCGTCCAACCCCAGGATAG